GTTCACGGATAATTTTACTAATTTCATCTGCACGAATGGTTACCATGAATATTTCTTAATTTGAATTGGATTCTTTTTCGAAGGAAAAAAAAAATAATGCCTATACTCTATATTCTAGTAGAACGACTAATCAGTTATTTTTTTCTTTCATCGCCCCAAACATATCAATATTAGCACCGATCGTACGTAAATGTAACTCGTTGTTTAAGCAACTATTCAGAGTTCCCAGAGCTCCTTGTAATGCTTGTTGTAAAACCCTCTGTTGCACTTGATTAATCGCCCTTTGTTGTTCAAAATGAATCGTTTCATTTTTGTAATTTTCGAATTGTTCCAAAGTTGTATAAATTGAATTAATTAAATTCAATTTTTCTCGTTCTATCTCGGAATAACCATTCACTCGAAACCGATCCGCTTCCGTTTCTACTTTCCTTAAGCGGGACCGGGCTTTCTCCAGCTGTTCAACGGCTGCTTCCCGTAGTTCTTCTGAATTTTGAATAGTTCTCAAGATTCTCTGTTTTCGATTATCTAATAAATCACTTAATGAAAGTAGATTCTCTTTGCATTTATTTAAAAATGTCTATGATCTCTTCCCGAACCAAACATGAATCTTTCAATTCATTTGGCTCTCACACTCAATTCCGTATAGGAAATTTCCCTATCTTTATTATCGAATGAGCCTATCCTCTTTTCTCTATTTCTAAACATCTTGAAAATGATTACCAATACAAGATTAAAATATTTGGAGGACTCTTCTGACCAAACAAATAATTGTCAGCAAAGTTGTTTTTTTTATTCAAATCCAAAGAATTCTGATTAATTTATACGTAGGTCATCAATTCCGCATTGTATAAAAGGAGGCGTTAAACAAAACACCTGTTTTTCCTATTTTTCATCGTAAAGAGAATTCAAGTCATTTTATCGACATGAGTGTTCTATATCGAAAAAATTCCAATTTCCATATTAACATAGTGGTAGAAAGAATACTACATTGCGTCTAAACTTCAAACTGGTTAGCTTTAACCATGGTAATGCTCCAAAATTCTTGGTTGATAGAGAATCAAAGTAGATTTACCAATGAATCGCGAAATGCTATGGTTCTTAACTATTTTTTTGTTTATTTAGTAATTTATTTAGTAAGAAGTCATTCGCCGGATCATGCACGTTTTTCTAGTTATAATGAAAAACGTGCAGTTGGTTGGATCCAATCTATTCTTTGAAATAAACAACTCGCACACACTCCCTTTCCAAAAAAAATTAATACACCTAGCACTACACTTAGATTTATTAGATTTGTTGCTAAAATATCGGTATCAAACCCGAAACTTCTGGCGGATGGCCAGTAAATGAAGCAAAGAAAAGAATCGGTTATATTTTTCATATGATCGCATCTCCTCTTATGGATAGACTAATTTTGTTTCTACGATTCCCAGTTTTTTGATTTTTTTATTCGTTTTTTTATAATAAATTAAAGTTTATTCTATAATATTTTCATTTCTTACTAATAATTAATATGAATTACTAGTAAGAATATGAATATAATAAGAATTTGATTCTATCTATTAGAGAATATAGAATATATTTATTAATAAATATATTCTATATTCTCTATTTGAATTGGTTAGTCAATTGAAAGATTCCCCATAAGAACGATACCTCTTAGAAGTAGATACTAGTTCTTATGTCAATTGCAAAATACCTAGTTGTTTTCAATTCTAAATTAAATAAAGGGGGCGCTCGTTGGACTAAATAAAGGGGGCGCTCGTTGGACTAAATAAAGGGACGGAAGAAGGAGAATCAGTATGTTAATCCGAATGAAGAATAAATTGTAGGAGTTAAATCGGAATATATATATATATAAAAAAGCAATAGCAGCAATGAAAGTCCACGGAAAAAACAATATGTATTTTTCTTTTTCTATTTTTTTAAAAGATTAAACAAAAGGATTGGCAAATAAAAGTGCTAATGCTACAACCAGCCCATAAATAGTTAAAGCTTCCATAAAAGCCAGACTAAGTAATAAAGTACCCCTTATTTTGTCCTCTGCTTCCGGTTGTCGCGCAATCCCTTCTACAGCTTGCCCTGCAGCTGTACCTTGACCAACTCCAGGTCCAATAGAAGCAAGCCCGACGGCCAACCCAGCAGCGATAACAGAAGCAGCAGAAATCAGTGGATCCATGATAAGTTTCTCCTATTCCAAATAAAATAAAGAAAAGAAATAGTTAATAATATAATCAACCAAGAAATTATGACTTAATTATTTCATTCTTCCTTTATCTAGTCGAAGTTTAATTCATAAATAATTTTTATTGAATTATCCAAATAACTTCGATATTCATTTTTTTCGTTTCTATCCATGTAGTTTTTTGTGAATACATACAATTTTTGTTCTTATCTTAAATTTTGAACCATTCTTTTAATTCTTCGTTCTTTCTTTTTCTTTATTTCCATTTTTGAATTATTCAATACCTAAATTTAGAGTAGTAGCAGGACAAATTTAGATAGTCATATATAACTAATGAATATCTACTATGACATATACATGTGTTTGTTCGATACCGTAAACCAATTAGTTATACCTTAGATTCAATAGGATTCGAGAATCATTCTTGGAAACCCCTAAAAAACTAAGAGTTGTCTTATAATGATTAGATTATATATACACTTAGTTCGACCCCCTCACCCTATTTTTTGTCCTTTCTTTTATTCATTATTATCCCATATGGATCGAATTAATCTAAATCAATTCGAAACACCAAATTATTACTATGGAAATATTCGAATTTGATTTAGGAAAATCAAATAAACTTGGGTCAATTATGACATGTGAATGAAACTGAAATATTTTCTAGTTCGATATAACATCTTTTTTTTTGAATCACATGTCATAAACAACGTAGATATCATCCGAAATTATAGTTCCCAATCTAATATTTCTAATATTAATTAAATATAATATACTAAGAATTATTATAATATTAGTATATTATATTTAATTAATATACTAAGAATTAAATATATTAAATATACTAATCTGACATCTACTAAGAATTTTAATTAAATATGTTTATAGTTCTAATTAAATGAACAAAATAATAAATAAAAATAATATTCATTGGAGTAAAATATAAAGGAGTAAAATACAAATTGGTCAAAAAAAGACTATTTTGATAACTAATCAATGATGGCCTTCCATGGATTCACCTATATAAGCCGCAGCTAAGGTAGCAAAAATAAGAGCTTGAATACCGCTTGTAAATAATCCCAGAAACATAACAGGTATAGGAACTACTAAAGGTACTAACGAAACAAGAACAACAACTACTAATTCATCAGCTAATATATTTCCGAAAAGTCGAAAACTAAGTGATAAGGGTTTTGTGAAATCTTCTAAGATGTTAATCGGTAAAAGGATTGGAGTTGGTTGGATGTATTTACCAAAATAAGCCAATCCTTTTTTTGAAATACCCGCATAGAAATAGGCTACTGACGTAAGTAAAGCTAATGCAACAGTAGTATTTATATCATTTGTGGGTGCAGCTAATTCTCCATGAGGTAACTTTATAATTTTCCAAGGCAAAAGAGCCCCTGACCAATTCGAAACAAAAATAAATAGAAACAAAGTTCCAATAAACGGAACCCACGGACCATATTCTTCTCCAATCTGAGTTTTGCTCACGTCTCGGATGAATTCAAGGACATATTCAAAGAAATTCTGACCGGACGTTGGAATAGTTTGCGGATTTCTAACAACTAGAATGGTTGAAATTAATAAGATAGCAATTACAACCCAAGAGGTAATAAGTACTTGAGCATGCACTTGAAAATCCCCTATTTGCCAATAGAAATGTTGACCTACTTCGACAGCAGATATATCATAGAATCTGTTTAATGTGTTGATGTAACATAATAGAACATTCATATTGCCCTGCCCTCTAAAAAAATAGATATATATAACTTGAAAGGGAATTATTTTGATTCAACCATTTCCTTATTTGACTTTCATTTCCTTTTCTATTTTGAATACCTACTAATCACAAAATATTTATTTTTGCACAATTTTGTAATGCTATACCGATTCCATAAATCTATGACCGCCCAACCAAATCTAAAAATTTATTTATCTTATTATTAATCAAAAATTTCGTATATAGCTAGAACGACCCTCACAAATTGCAAAAACTAATTTGTTAAGAATTAATCGGATTGAAGCTATAGCATCATCATTAGCTGGAATCGAAATATCTGCTAGATCTGGGTCACAATTTGTATCTATTAAACAAATCGTTGGAATTCCCAAAGTGATACATTCTCGAAGAGCCGTATATTCTTCTTGCTGATCAACGATTATTACAATATCGGGTAACCCCGTCATATATTTTATGCCACCCAGATCTGTTTCCAAATGAGATAATTGTCTCTTGAACATAGCGGCATCTCTTTTTGGAAGAGAGTTCAGTTTCCCTGTCTTTTGCTCCGTTCTCAAGTCCCTGAACTTACGAAGTCTCGTTTCTGTAGTATACCAATTCGTTAACATACCTCCGAGCCATTTTTTATTAACATAATGACATCTAGCTCTTATTGCAGCCCGTGTTACTGAATCGGCTGCTTTTTTTTTTGTACCAACAATTAAGAATTGTTTTCCCATGCTTGCTGCATCAAAAACCAAATCACAAGCTTCTGATAAAAAACGAGCAGTTCGAGTAAGATTTGTAATATGAATACCTTTACGCTTTGCCGATATAAAAGGTGCCATTCGAGGATTCCATTTCCGAGTATAATGGCCAAAATGAACTCCAGCTTCCATCATCTCTTCAAAAGTTATGTTCCAATATCTTTTTGTCATTTATCCCCACACGTTTTTTTAAAAAAAGTGAAAAAAACGAGACCAGGTATCCTGAAATAGCAATAAAAAATTGTTCCGATGGAACCTTCTCTTTTATAGACGATTGGCCTTTAATATATAATCAGGTCATTCATTTTTTTCTATTTATTATACTTTATTACCAAATCAAATGACTGCATTTAAAGGGATGAATTGAATGCTTCCTAAAAGCGCATTCAATCCTATATTTCTAATGTATCACAGAAAATTAATTGATTCTTTTCATTTCAAATAATTTTCTGTGATGGAACAAAAGATTTCGAATTTCTACTTCGAATAATTTTTTTTTTTTCAAGGTAATTTTGTTATATTGCCTTGACCGTGAACGGTGCATTATTCTTTTGAATCCGGTACCAACGGGTATCATTCCCCCTAAAACAACATTCTCTTTAAGACCTTTCAACCAATCAATACGACCCCGAAGAGCGGCTTTTGCTAAAACTCTAGCAGTTTCTTGAAAACTCGCTTCGGATATGAAACTTTGAGTATTCAGAGATGTTTTTGTTATTCCCAATAATAAAGCTCGGTAACAAATTGCTTCTTCCAAGGCACGCCCAGTTCGTTCTGCTCGCAATAATCCAATTAATTCACCGGGTAAAAATACATTAGACATTCCATCTTCTGAAACCAAGACTTTGGATGTTATTTGACGCACAATAATTTCGATATGTCTATTATGGATGTGTACTCCCTGGGATCGATAAACCTTTTGGATTTTATTAACCAAAGAAATACGACTTTGCGCTATAGTTAGCTCAGCACCAATCAAGAATCCCCAAGGAATGCCGAGAATTCTTGTTATACACTCATTCCAAGCATCAATTCTTTTTTCTAGATTCATCGATATTGAATCAATCGAACGTATTTCTAATATCTGTTCCACTTTTGGAAGACCTTGTGTTATATCACCGGATCTCGATTTTTCATATATGAATGTAACTAAAATATCTCCTTGATAAAGGATTTCTCCATAATGGCCATGAATGGTTGCTCCTGGAGTCGCCAAATATGGGTTAGCCGATCTTATTATTACAGAATCCATTTGAACAGTTATAACTTGACCCGATTTTAGTTTTAGATGTGGTCCATTTTTCATTTTAGCTATACATATATTTTCACAAATAAATTGTCCAAGACTAATTATTGTAAACGTTTTTTCACAATAATAATGCTGGAGAAAATACCAATTCAAATGGAATGGATTCAAAACGATATTACTGTCTAGATCGGGTTTCAAAATTTTATCATTTTCGTCCATTAAATAATATTGAATTACTTGAAAAATTTCCAACTTGACAAAATAACGGAAATTTTTCATTATTGATATTTGATTATGAGTTATTAAACGGTAAAGTGAAGAAAAATTTCCAACTTGACGGGCTATCCCTAAAGGGCCTAATGAATTCTTATTATTAATTGGAATTTTAGGATTTTTTTTTATCCCATTGTGATATTTAACATTGTTGAATTGTCTTATTTGAAAACAATTAGATGATGACAAAATTATCCAAGATCGGCATTCCTTATTTCGATTCAACAACATACGAATAGTTCCGTGATTTTGGATAAGTGATTTTTTAATTTTTGCCTTGGAATGAATAGAAAAAAATGGATTGATATTGATCCGATCCGATTCATTATCCGCGATCAATCCTAAACCAGATGGGTCATTTCTTTTTCTGATATATGAAGTATTTGATTTTACTAAGTCAATTCTTAGAAAATACTCAATCAAACCGTTTGTACTTACTTCAACAAAGGAAGAGGGGGCCTCCTCAATAGAAGGACTTTTTTTGCCTTGATCCCAATTCAAGACTAAACAAGTCCGAACTAATTGAATGCTTGTGTCGGAAATTCCCCGAATGGATTTTCCATTTCCATAAAGAATATAATTGACAACTTTGAGTTCCAGATTATCTCTTTCCTGGAATAGATCTTGGGGAAAAAGTTTTACAAAATCGATACTGTCCGGTATTTCATATAAAATTACAGGTCGAACCAAAACAAAATACTTTTTCTTGGTAGTTGCGATCCATTGGACATAGATCCAATTATTAATTTTTTTTGATTCCTTCCATTTTTTTTTTACCGTTCCGGGTGGTATCAAGATAGAACTGTGTCGGGATATCTTATCCCTCTCTCCGGGAAAATGGATATTTCCAGAAAATATTTTTAATTCGATTTTTTTTTTTTTCTTTTCTAATCGGACCAATCCGCCTACTCGACTTCTTATATTGAAAGTGATGGGTGTTCCTATTCCAACGAGACTATTATTCCGTACCATTATGGAAGAAGATTCGGGTAAAATATGCACTTCTTCGGGAATAAAAAAAAATCGATCTACTTTGATTTGGTATTTTGGCTTTAATTCTTTGATTCCTCGATACTCAATGAAATCTTCTTTTTGAAAAACGGAATGAACTCCTATAGTTCTATATTTAGTAATTCCTGAATTCTGTCTTCTGTATTGAGGATCATCGAAATAAGCAAAAATACTATTTCTATGAAAAATACCATTGATAGGTATTTCAATGGAAACACCAGAAGGTCGCATTAGTTCGTTCTTTCGTTCTTGAATCGATTGGAATGGAATAAGAAATCTATTTCTTCGTCTTTTG